AATAATATGATTCATGGTTGGGTTGATAGTGACAGCTCTAATAATGTTGATCATTTATTCGGTGTCAGCAACATTCGGAGTTTGCTTTCTGATGACACGTTTTTCGTTAGGGATAGTAATGGTGAAAATTTTTCCATATATTTTGATATTGAAAATCTTATTTTTGAAATTGAAGACGATCATTCTTCTCTGAGTGAATTGGGAAGTTTTTTTTCTAGTTACCTAAATTATAGTTATCCGAATGATGGATCTAAAAGTGACAATCACGACTACGACCGTTACATGTATGATACTCAATATAGTTGGAATAATCACATTACTAGTTGCATTGAGAATTTTCTTCATTCTGAAATCCATATTGATAGTTACATTTCAAGCAATAGTGACAATTACAGTAAGAGTTACATTTATAGTTACATTTGTAGTGAAAGTGTAAATAGTATTGACAGTGAGAGTTTCAGTATACAAGTTAGTGAAAATGGAAGTGATTTCGATATGATCGGAAAATATAATGATCTCGATATAAGTCAAAAATACAGGAATTTGTGGGTTCAATGCGAAAATTGTTATGGATTAAATTATAAGAAATCTTTTAGGTTAAAATGGAATATTTGTGAACAATGTGGATATCATTTGAAAATGAGTAGTTCAGAAAGAATCGAACTTTTGATTGATCCAAGCACTTGGGATGCTATGGATGAGGACATGGTTTCCGTGGACCCTATTGAATTTCATTCCGAGGAGGAACCTTATAAAGATCGTATTGATTCTTATCAAAAAAAGACAGGGTTAACTGAGGCTGTTCAAACAGGCATAGGTCAATTAAACGGTATTTCTATAGCAATTGGTATTATGGATTTTCAGTTTATGGGGGGCAGTATGGGCTCCGTAGTAGGTGAGAAAATAACCCGTTTGATCGAATATGCTACTAATGGATCTCTACCTCTTATTATAGTGTGTGCTTCCGGGGGAGCGCGCATGCAAGAAGGAAGTTTGAGCTTGATGCAAATGGCTAAAATATCTTCAGCTTTATATAATTATCAATCAAATAAAAAGTTATTCTACATATCAATCCTTACATCTCCTACAACCGGTGGAGTGACCGCCAGTTTTGGTATGTTAGGAGATATCATTATTGCCGAACCTAATGCCTATATTGCATTTGCGGGCAAAAGGGTAATTGAACAAACATTGAATAAGACAGTACCCGATGGTTCACAAGAAGCTGAGTATTTATTCCATAAGGGCTTATTCGACCTAATCGTACCACGTAATCTTTTAAAAGGTGTTCTGAGTGAGTTATTTCATCTTCACGGTTTCTTTCACTTGAATAAAAACGAAATCAAATAGAGCATTTAATTCCGTTTTTTTTTTTTTTTTGAGGTGCGCAATTAATTATTTAGTTTATAGTAATAAAAAAAGCATGGAGTTTTACTGGAGGTCATACGATCTTATTGTATAACGGATCAGAAGTTGTTGATAATCACTTTTTTTTTTTATTTCCTCCGAATCCTTTTTTTTCTACCTATATATAATATAATTCATGATTAATAATCGGGAAAGACTCTATCAATAGGAAAAAAGAGTAATTCTTACCCTAAAAAAAGGAATGTTCCCTTACTTACGTATTCTAAATATGGAATAATTCAAATATAGAATAGAAATCTTGCATTTATTTTTCTATTGATATTGATAATTTCTAAGAAACTTTTTTGGTATTTATTAGAAGTATAAGAGAACAATAATAATTAATATATATAAAGGTGAATAGGTACACTGATTTAGTTCTACATTTCTTGTACCTAGACCTATTATTATATACTGATAATAGATATACTTATCATAAGATATCTTTATAACAGGTACAAATATTAAATCGAGGTATCCATTCTATGACAACTTTCAACTTACCTGCTTTTTTTGTTCCTTTAGTGGGTCTAGTATTTCCGGCAATTGCAATGGCTTCTCTATTTATTCATGTTCAAAAAAACAAGATTGTATAGATTCAATGGGACCCAACCCCATCCATTTTTTCCAAGACTTGGATGATCATAATACGGATACCCATTTATTTAGTGGACATAGGGTACAACATGTGTATTCTTCCGAACACAAATGAAAGAGCTATTATGCAAGTGGAAACATCATGACATTATATATGATATGGATAAATGCATTTTATATTATCTATTTAAAAATGGGTCAGCGGGTGTATCAAATGGAAAGTAAAAGTATCCATATGTATGTAGATATCCATAGTGGGATCATACGAAGGGGATATTTTTTATAGCTAACTGATTTGATGAATTACTCCTAATGGTTCACATCATAATAATAGTGCTAGTTGCTGAGAGTTACTTCGGGAACAAAAAAAATAAAGTCAAATTCATTTGGGTTATTTTCTCAATTCCAATAAAATGAAACAACTGGATCTAGTATGAACTGTCGATCAGAACGTATATGGATAGAACTTATAACGGGGTCTCGAAAAACAAGTAATTTATGTTGGGCCTGTATCCTTTTTTTAGGTTCACTGGGATTCTTATTGGTTGGAACCTCTAGTTACCTTGGTAGGAATCTGATATCTTTATTTCCTTCTCAGCAAATCCTTTTTTTCCCACAAGGGATCGTGATGTCTTTCTATGGGATCGCAGGTCTGTTCATTAGCTCCTATTTGTGGTGCGCAATTTCGTGGAATGTAGGTAGTGGTTATGATAGATTCGATAGAAAAAAAGGAATAGTGTGTATTTTTCGTTGGGGATTCCCTGGAAGAAATCGTCGCATCTTCCTTCGATTCCTTATGAGAGATATTCAGTCGATTAGAATAGAGGTTAAAGAAGGTATTTATCCTCGCCGCGTACTTTATATGGAAATCAGAGGTCAGGGTTCCGTTCCCTTGAATCGCACTGATGAGAATTTGACTCCACGAGAAATTGAACAAAAGGCTGCAGAATTGGCTTCTTTTTTGCGCGTACCAATTGAAGTATTCTGAAATAAAATAATAATAAATTTAAATTAAAGTAAAGAATGAATGCTTTCGCAGCATTGAGTAAGGACCTCATGAATTAGATTTCTTGTTATATAACAAACAACTTAACTTAAACTTACGTTTTTGTTTTTCAGGGCGCTCGTTCGAGCAAAAGCAGATGTATGTGGAAATGCACTCCATTTTTTCTACTAGTAACAATTATACTAAGTATGGATTCATCACATATATCCGAGCAGTTCAGACTGTAGAATTAATCTTTTTTGGTCCAATATTTTTGAATTTATATGTTAGATATAGATGGATCATATCTTGTAATTGAATTCTTTTTTTTGTCAATCGATGTTTCTTTTTATCCTTTCTTTTCCTTTTTTATGATCAAAAGATTGGATAGTTTATAACTATAACCATTCTATTCTATTTATCTCTTTTTTTGCTACTCGGTTTTGATTTTATCATATCAATATTTTTTTCCTAAATTTCCCTCAATTATTCCCGGGCTATAGGTAGCCGGCTAAATTTTTAGAAATGATTAATCTAAAGGGGTTCTTTTACCTCGAAATCCTAAAAATATTTATTTCTTGAACTTGAAGTAGCCTGTTTGGGGATTCATCGAAAGGATGCAATTGCTTCGAATGAAGAAATAAAAAAAAATATATATTGTTTCCAGATCCCAGGACTAACCAATTAATTAAATTTTTAAAGTGGGGAATAGGTCTATGGATTCAAGACCTTGCTAGGAAAGTCATGTTTCATGGAAATATCAGATTGGATAGAGTCGAGGAACGAAGTGGTTTCATTAACAATTCACAAATAAAAAATGCCAAAAAAGAAAGCATTGAACCCCCTTCTATATCTTACATCTATAGTCTTTTTGCCCTGGTGGATTTCTCTCTCATTTAAGAAAAGTATGGAATCTTTGGTTACTAATTGGTGGAATGACGGGCAATCCGAAGTTTTTGTTAATGATATTAAAGAAAAAAACGTTCTAGAAAAATTCAGAGAATTAGAGGAACTCTTCCTTTTGGATGAAATGATAAAGGAGTACCCGGATACGCATATACAAAAGCTTCGTATAGGAATACACAAAGAAACGATACAATTGGTCAAGATGTACAATGAGGGTCATATCCATACCATTTTACACTTTTTAACAAATATAATAAGTTTTGCTATTCTAAGTGGTTATTCTATTCTGGGTAATGAAGAACTTGTTATTATTAATTCTTGGGTTCGGGAATTTATCTATAACTTAAGCGACACAATAAAAGCTTTTTCGATTCTTTTATTAACTGATTTATGTATCGGATTTCACTCGCCCCACGGTTGGGAACTAATGATCGGTTCTGTCTACAAGGATTTTGGATTTTCTCATAATAATCAAATTATATCCGGTCTTGTTTCCACTTTTCCAGTCATTCTAGATACTATTTTAAAATATTTTATCTTCCGTTATTTAAATCGCGTATCTCCGTCACTTGTAGTGATTTATCATTCAATGAATGACTAAAAAATCATCCACTGAGATGAATGTAATCATAATGTTTTTGACTTCGTACATAACAAACCGTTTTTAATCTTACTCATTTTTTATGTTTCTACCTATCCAGGAAATTCCTCCTGGATTCCAGTAAAATAGCAGAATCGTGGATAGGGAACTCCACTAGCAACCTACCCAATTTATTGTAGAAATTTTCGGGATCAATGATTGGACCATGCAAAATAGAAATATCTTTTCTTGGATAAAGGAACAGATGACTCGATCCATTTTCGTATCGATCATTATATTTATATATGTAATAACTCGTACATCTATTTCACATGCATATCCCATTTTTGCACAACAGAGTTATGAAAATCCGCGAGAAGCAACCGGACGTATTGTATGCGCCAATTGTCATTTAGCTAATAAGCCCGTGGATATTGAGGTTCCACAAGCGGTACTTCCAGATACTGTATTTGAAGCAGTTGTTAGAATTCCTTATGATATCCAACTGAAACAAGTTCTTTCTAA